AATGGAATTGATCACCTTCTTATTCTTAATTTTTTTCTACTCATTATTCAAATGAGTATGAAGAATAATGAATATGATTATAGAAGATTATAGAAATAGAATAGGAATAAAAAAAAAAAAAGAAAAATAAATCAAAATAAAGATAAAGAAAAACATCAAATAAAATGAAAAAATTCAATTTCAATTAATGAAAATAATTGAAAAAGAATTAATAATTAATTAAATTTTCATTAAATTCTATTAGAAATAGAAAGAATAGAGGACCCCACCCCCTCTCTATTGACAGTAATATATGTTGTATATGTAAATCCTAGATGTGAAAAGAGGCATAATTCATCTAGAAAAGGGAACATACATGGTATATAAAGAAGAAGAATAGGTGCACAACAAAAAAAAAAAAGAAAAAAGACAATAGAAAGAATTGAAAATTTACTCATTCACTGAGTAAAGGATTTACTTGTATTCGATTGGGTGGCACCAACTCAATCGAATGCTAACGCCCATTTATTTCTTATGGAATTAACCGATCAACTTGCTATCGGATATTCATTTTCGATTCAGTACTTTTGAAAAAAGAATTTCAACATATTTATTATGATTTATGATTATGAGAAGCAATCCCACTACTTCGGATCCTGTGGTTTCTACACTTGGAGAACAAAACCTAGGGCGTATCGCTCAAATTATTGGCCCAGTACTGGATGTCATTTTTCCACCGGGCAAAATGCCTAACATTTATAATGCTTTGGTAATTAAGGGTCGAGATACTGTTGGTCAGCAAATTAATGTAACTTGTGAAGTACAACAATTATTAGGAAATAATCGAGTGAGAGCTGTAGCTATGAGTGCTACAGATGGTCTGATGAGAGGAATGAAAGTGATTAACACGGAAGCTCCTCTAAGTGTTCCAGTCGGGGGAGCTACTCTCGGACGAATTTTCAACGTTCTTGGAGAACCCGTTGATAATTTAGGTTCTGTCGATACTCGCACAACATCTCCTATTCATAGGTCTGCACCCGCCTTCATACAGTTAGATACGAAATTATCAATCTTTGAAACAGGGATTAAAGTGGTGGATCTTTTAGCCCCCTATCGCCGTGGAGGAAAAATAGGACTATTTGGGGGAGCTGGAGTGGGTAAAACAGTACTAATCATGGAATTGATCAACAACATTGCCAAAGCTCACGGAGGCGTATCCGTATTTGGCGGAGTAGGTGAACGTACTCGTGAAGGAAATGATCTCTACATGGAAATGAAAGAATCCGGGGTGATTAATGAAAAAAATATTGCAGAATCCAAAGTGGCTCTAGTCTATGGTCAAATGAATGAACCGCCAGGAGCTCGTATGAGAGTTGGCTTGACTGCCCTAACCATGGCGGAATATTTCCGGGATGTTAATGAGCAAGACGTACTTCTATTCATCGACAATATATTTCGTTTCGTTCAAGCAGGGTCCGAAGTCTCTGCCTTATTAGGCAGAATGCCTTCTGCAGTGGGTTATCAACCTACCCTTGGTACGGAAATGGGTTCTTTGCAAGAAAGAATTACTTCTACCAAAGAAGGATCTATAACATCGATCCAAGCAGTTTATGTACCTGCGGATGATTTGACCGACCCTGCTCCTGCCACGACATTTGCACATTTAGATGCTACTACAGTATTATCAAGAGGATTAGCTGCCAAAGGTATTTATCCAGCAGTAGATCCCTTGGATTCAACATCAACTATGTTACAACCTCGGATCGTTGGCGAGGAACATTATGAAACTGCGCAAAGGGTTAAGCAAACTTCACAACGTTATAAAGAACTTCAGGACATTATAGCTATCCTTGGGTTGGACGAATTATCCGAAGAAGATCGTTTAACTGTAGCAAGAGCACGAAAGATTGAGCGTTTCTTATCACAACCCTTCTTTGTGGCAGAAGTCTTTACTGGTTCTCCAGGGAAATATGTTGGTCTCGCAGAAACAATTCGGGGGTTTCAATTCATCCTTTCCGGAGAATTAGATGGTCTTCCCGAGCAGGCCTTTTATTTGGTGGGTAACATTGATGAAGCTACCGCGAAAGCTATGAACTTAGAAGAGGAGAGCAAATTGAAGAAATGACCTTAAATCTTTGTGTACTGACTCCTAATCGAATGATTTTGGATTCCGAAGTGGAAGAGATTATTTTATCTACTAATAGTGGACAAATTGGCGTATTACCAAACCATGCCCCCATTGCCACGGCTGTAGATATAGGTCTTTTGAGAATACGACTAAACGATCGATGGTTAACGGTGGCTCTTATGGGCGGTTTCGCTAGAATAAGTAATAATGAGATCACCATTTTAGGAAATAGTGCGGAAATTAGTACTGACATTGATCCACAAGAAGCTCAACAAACTCTTGAACTAGCTGAAGCTAACTTGAGTAGAGCTGAGGGTAAGAGACAAGCAATTGAGTCAAATCTAGCTCTCAGACGAGCTAGGACACGAGTAGAAGCTGTCAAAGTGATTTCCTATTAGTTATTAGTAGTCAAAATCAAAAGAGTTCTTTATTATACACTACACACTACATTTGGATTCCACAATTTGAACACAATGAAGTCTAATCTGATTAATCTGATGATAGAACGAAAAACAGAGGATGGGTAGAAAAACTTATTAGATACCATGGGAACCGGTACCTAATAAGTTCTACCTACTATTGGATTTGAACCAATGACTCCCGCCGTATGAAAGCAATACTCTAACCACTGGGTTAAGTAGGCCATTTATCACCACAAAAAGGGTCTCCATCACTTTACTTCGATGGATTATAGGTAAAATATGCTTTCTAAGCAATATCAATCTTTTACCAGTAAACGTAAACGGATCATAGAGTTATCATGTGGGATTATGGGATACCCTTCTTGACAAGAAATTGTCTCTATGTTAAAATAGTTATGACAAGGGCTATAGCTCAGTTAGGTAGAGCACCTCGTTTACACGTGCGCCAATGCTTTTCAAGGGAACCTATTATGCAATGACCATAATTGATCTTTTTGAAAAGTCGATGTCTTACTCCTTAGATTCGAGAGAACAAGAGAAAAATAGCCTGACAAATATTTGGTTTGATCCGATTCAGGTGCGAATTCCGATGCCAAATCAAATAGAACTTGCCATTGTAAGGTAAATGCCCAGTCCATTCAATGCCAGGCATAATGAGTATAAGGATCTCAAAAGAACCTCTTTTCGTCCTATGAGCTTTGAGGTGTATGAAGTCTCATATTGGACTCTTGCAGCGGAGCGATAGAGACTGCATTTCACTTAGGTTGATCTAGGCCGAAGGCAGACCTAAATAAAGGTAACCCTTCTTTGAAACACTTTGGTATTGCTCCTATATCAGGATACAAATAATGAATCAGAGCACATGGAGCCATCTCATTATCTTCTTATCTTTCTGTCAAGAAAAATATGGCGAACTAACTGATCTTTATATCAGTTGATGAAAGAGCCCAATGCAACAAAATGCATGTTGGGTCTTTGAAACAGTTCAAATCATTTTGATAAAAATAAGTTTAATCTGTCTTACCGAGAAGGTCTACGGTTCGAGTCCGTATAGCCCTAATACATTCCTTTTTTGTTTTGTATAGAAATTTTAGTAGTAGTAGTAGTAACAAGAAAATAAACACAATAATTCATTCCAACGGACCCAATTAGTATTTGTAAAATCTCGAAATACCCATCTCTCTTCATCCACTTTTATGAATGATTTCCATATAATATTTTTCCTCTTTTCCTGCCCATGATCAAAGAATTAGTGATACACTTTTTTTCTTTGGTATACCCAATCCCAGTCAATTTAGGAAATTCAAATCATGACATAATCCTGTCTGAAGACTTCAACCTGACCCAAGCAAATCGAATCCTAAGTCGCATGGATCTAGACCTATTCTTTTATTGATCTTGAGTATTTGTAAAAGCCCTCTGATTAATCACTTTTTGGTGGAACAACAAACCTAAGAGATTCTTTCTTTTTGTTTAAAAGATAAAGATAATGTAGGGCTCATTCATTATCCCTAAATCCATCAATGTTTTTTCTTATATATTCTAAGAGTGGAGTGGGTTTGGAAATTTTGTCTTTTGTCTGTCGAATTGTTCTATAATGTTTGATTCTTTCTATTAGAAGGATCTTCTATTATTAGGAGTATCTTATGTTATGTCGATCGTTCATGATTCTGTCGAATCTACCGCCGAATCTACCGCTTTGTGCTATCTTTCATTGTGTAGGTTTGCTATAAAAATAGAACAAACCTTTTTCTTGTAGCGAAACCTAACCCATTGGTTGGTCTTACGAAGTTTTATTGTCGTAACAAAACAAACAAGTATTTTGGTTCATTCCAAAACGTGATTTTAGTACTATATTCATCTTTCATATTATAGAAAAAATAGACTCTCTTTCTTATTTCTTGTTCTTTCAATTTATATATTTTTTTTTAATTATTCTTTATTGAATTCTTAATGATTGAATTTCTTTCATTTATTCTTTACTATACTTTACTATAAGAGATTCTTTACTTTCGCTTTCTATCTCTAATAAGATCAATATGAAATAGAAATAAGATAAGTCTTTACTTTCTTACTGAAAATTTAGAAGATAATACTTCTATACTGAAGTATAGAAGTATAAGAATACTAAGTCTAAGAATAAATAGAAAAGAAAAAGAACTAAGTATAAGAGAATCATGTTTGTGTAAAAACATGCTATGTCTACACATATAGAAAGAAAATTGAAAGAAGAAAAAAAAAAAAAGAAAAAGTGGGATGACATTAGATGAATCTTGAAACAAGGCATGTCCTGCAGCAAACAAACTCTCAACTATGCGGCTTGATTTGATCAAAAGAAATTCTTTTCTTGTTTCATCTAAGAAGTTCTAGATGATTTGAAAATTCCAATTTAATCAGCCTATTCCACATTCATAGGAGTACTTTTATGTTTCTGCTTCACGAATATGATATTTTCTGGGCATTCCTCATAA